TACATATTTCTCTAGATATCCAAGATCTTAAATACAAAATATAAGACCAAACGCAACTCTTTCTATTATTGCGTTGGATCCACAATTAATCCCAGGGGCTCTTAGGGTTGGTGTATTCTTTTCTATTCCGCAGTTTCGTCCCAAGTATCACAACTTCTTCTACCCATCCTGTATATTGTCCGTTTCGTTCCGTGTTGGAATAGAAACTTATTCTATTAGTAGACGAGATTTTACGAAAAAAGTTCATTTATAGGAGAGAACAAATATTTCTTTTTTTTTTTTTTTTTTCGATACGAATTTTACACAATACGAGAGCCGCCGCTATTTCGAATTGAAAAGGGTCGTATATAGCGAAGTGATACTCCGGGGTCTCACAAAAAAGAATGATTTCTTTCAATTGACTATTCATCTATTGTATTTTCATGTAAATAGGGACAAGAGAGCTCTATGAAAAAATGGTGGTTCAATTCGATTAAGGGTAAGGGGGAATTAGAATACAGGTGTTGGTTAAGTAAATCCATGGAGAGCCCTGGTCCTATTAAAAATCTCAGTGTAAGCGAGGAACTAATTAGAAATGATAAAGATAAAAACATTCATAGTTCGAATGATAGTGACAATTCAAGTTACAGCAAATTAGCTGGTGTCAGGGACATTCATAATTTCATCTCGGATGACACTTTTTTTGTTAAGGATAGTAATAGGGACAGTTATTCCATCTATTTTGATATTGAAAATCAAATTTTGGAACTAGACAATGCTCATTCTTTTCTGAGTGAACTAGAAAGTTCTTTTTATAGCTTTCGTAATTATAGTTCGAGGAATAATGGATCTAAAAGCGATGATCCTGACTCCGATCGTTACATGTATGATACTAAATCGAGTTGGAATAATCACATTCATAATTGCCTTGACTCTTATCTTCATTCTCAAATCTGTATTGATAGTCACGTTTTAAGTAGTAGTGACAATTATAGTGTCAGTTACATTTATAATTTCATTTGTAGTGAAAGTGAAAATAGTAGTGAAAGTGAGAGTTCCAATATACAAAGTAGCACGACTGGTAGTGATTTAACTATAAGCGAAAGTTCTAATGAAAGCGATGTAACTCAAAAATACAGGCATTTATGGGTTCAATGCGAAAATTGTTATGGATTAAATTATAAGAAATTTCTTAAGTCAAAAATCTATCTTTGTGAACAATGCGGATATCATTTGAAAATGATTAGCTCAGATAGAATCGACCTTTTGGTTGATCCAGGTACTTGGGATCCGATGGATGACGACATGGTCTCTATAGATCCCATTGAATTTGATTCAGAAGAGGAACCTTATAAAAATCGTATTGATTCTTATCAAAGCAAGACAGGATTAACGGAGGCTGTTCAAACAGGTACAGGGCAACTAAACGGAATTCCCATCGCAATTGGGGTTATGGATTTTCAGTTTATGGGGGGTAGTATGGGGTCCGTAGTAGGCGAGAAAATAACCCGTTTGATCGAGTATGCTGCCAATAAATTTTTACCTCTTCTTCTAGTGTGTGCTTCTGGGGGAGCACGCATGCAAGAAGGAAGTTTGAGCTTGATGCAAATGGCTAAAATATCTTCTGCTTTATATGATTATCAATCAAATAAAAAGTTATTCTATGTATCAATTCTTACATCTCCTACTACGGGTGGAGTGACAGCTAGTTTTGGTATGTTGGGGGATATCATTATTGCTGAACCTAATGCCTATATTGCATTTGCTGGTAAAAGAGTAATTGAACAAACATTGAATAAGACAGTACCTGAAGGTTCACAAGAGGCTGAATATTTATTCGATAAGGGCTTATTCGATCCAATCGTACCACGTAATCCTTTAAAAGGTGTTCTGAGCGAGTTATTTCTGTTCCATGGCTGTTTTCCTTTGAATCAAAATTAACTCCAGCAGAGTTCTTAAGTGAACTTTTTTTTTGTGGCGAACAATTAGTTAGGTAGTTTATCCGAATCAAAATAAAATCAAATCCGAAGAATGGATTTTTCTTTGGTGACATAAAATTTCATTGTAGAAAGAATCGTGCGGATAATTATTTTACCGATATGACGGATTAGTAATCAGTAAACCTCTCTCAACAAAACAAGATAAAAAAGCATTCTTCCTTAGAATTAATTAGAATTAATTAGGGGGCAGGGCAAATAAAATGAATTTCATGTTCCCCTCTGGCGTATGTATATAATACAAATAGAGAAAATCTAAACTCTTGCATCTTTCTATATCTCCTAACAAGGACTATTTTCCTAGGAATCTCTGCTGTTGGATCGGATTCTAACAAATCCCTAGGGAATTTGTTAGAAATTCTTTTCTTTTTAATATCTAATTTCGTTTTTGTTAATACAAAAACGAAATTAGATATTAAAAAAGAAATCCGAAGCTAAGAACAACAGAAGAAGAAAAATAAGTAATAATAATAACGCAAATGGATTATCATACATATATTTCATGTAGAAAGATGCATAGGCCCCTTTATTTAGTTCTACATTCCTTGCGCTTAGTATATATACTCATTTAGTATACTTAATATACTTATATACAATTATATAAGTATATTAAGTATACATTTATATACGAATTAGAATATGATAATAATTAGAATATGAATTCTAATTATTATAGGATATCCTTATACCAATAACAGGTACAAATATTAAATTGAGGTACCCTTTCTATGACAATTCTCAACAGCTTTCCCTCTATTTTTGTGCCTTTAGTGGGCCTAGTCTTTCCGGCAATGGCAATGGCTTCGTTATTTCTTTATCTTGAAAAAAATCAGATTTTGTAAATCCGATCGGATCAAGGTCAAATCTCGTCTAGTTTTTTTTTCAAGACTTAGCGATGACGGATATCCATTTAGTAGAATAGTGCATAAGACTAAGAGGCGGCTTTCCCCGAACATAAACGAAGAGCTCTTATGCATGTGTAAACATGATATATAGGTACATAAATTCGATCTATTTTGAACAAGAGGCTGTGATCCGAACTCAGGTCTGCAATGAAAGTCAATGTATCTATATGTATGTACCAATCCACAGGGACTTATATGAAGGGGATACTCTTATTTTATTCTACCTCACCAATTCGATGAATTATTGCTAAGAGCTCACGTCCAAATAGTACTAGTTGATGAGAGTTACTTCGGAAATACAAAAAGTAAACTAAAATGGATTTTTTTTTTGTTATTTCCCCAATTCCAATAAAATGCAACTGGAGCTAGTATGTATGAGTTGGCGATCAGAATATATATGGATAGAATTTATAGCGGGCTCTCGCAAACCAGGCAATTTCTTCTGGGCCTTTATCCTTTTTTTAGGCTCATTAGGATTCTTAGTGGTTGGAATTTCTAGTTATCTTGATAGGAATTTGCTATCTTTATTTCCGTCGCAGCAAATCAATTTTTTTCCACAAGGGATCGTGATGTCTTTCTACGGTATCGCGGGTCTCTTTATTAGTTCCTATTTGTGGTGCACAATTACATGGAATGTAGGTAGCGGTTATGATCGATTTGATACAAAAGAGGGAATAGTGTGTATTTTTCGTTGGGGATTTCCTGGAAAAAATCGCCGCATCTTTCTACGATTCCTTATGAAAGATATTCAGTCCATCAGAATAGAAGTTAAAGAGGGTATTTATGCTCGTCGTGTCCTTTATATAGAAAGCAGAGGCTTGGGGGCCATTCCCTTGAATCGTACTGATGAGAATTTGACTCCGCGAGAAATTGAGCAAAAGGCTGCGGAATTGGCCTATTTCTTGCGTGTACCAATTGAAGGATGAAGGATTTTGAAAAATGAACTGAAGAATAAAAGCTTTCTTAGCAGGAGGAAACCCCCACAAATCTGTTTTTCCATAGCAAAACGGACTTGATTGAAGTTTCTTCAGAACGACCTGTTGGACCAAAGCAAACGTGTACGGAACAGCCATAATCTAAAACGAAACCCTTTTCTTTTATACTCTCTTTTGTCTTTCCTACTGAACAAAGAATTGGATCTCGTAACTCGTAAAATGAGGACTTTTCCGTCTTTTTTTTTTTCACTCATTTTTGATCCTCACAATATTCTTCAGAAAATTCTCTCAAATATTCCTTGGACTATGCTGGGGGCGGGGCTGGGGAGCCCGCTAATTTTTTTGCGAAATATTCGAAAGTTTCATTTTTAATACTTAATAGAAAGTAAGTTCTTTCATTTCGAAATGCGACTAATATTCATTTTTTGAATTTGAATCTTTCGGGCATTCATCGAAGGGAGGAATCACTTCGAATATTTGATCAATTGAGATATCCGGAAACTCTATTTTTTGATTATTTCTTGCTCTTGCTTCAAATTCAAATTTGAATTTGAAGCGAGAATTCGCGGTGGATTCTTCTTCGATTTCTGTATTTTTTCTACACTCGGTTCAAGGACTAACCGCCGAATCCTAACTAAAAAAAAAAGAGACTCGATTTCTAGGCGCGATACCTTGTAATCGAACTCATGCTTGATAGAAATATTAGACGCATAGAATCAACAAATGAGGTGGGTTCATTAACAATTCACAGATGAAAAAATGACAAAAAAGAACGCATCCATTCCCCTTAGATATCTTTCATCTATAGTATTTGTAGTATTTTTGCCCTGGTGGATCCCTCTCTCATTTAATAAAAGTCGGGAATCCTGGGTTACTAATTGGTGGAATACTAGTCAATCCGAAACCTTTTTGAATGATATTCAAGAAAAGGCGATTTTAGAAAAATTCATAGAATTCGAGGAATTATTCCTCTTGGACGAAATGATAAAGGAATTTCCGGAAAGATGTCTAGAAAAGCTTCGTATAGGACTCCAAAAAGAAACAATCCAATTAATCAAGATGCACGATGAGGATCATATCCATACGATTTTTCACTTCTCGACAAATACAATCTGCTTCGTTATTCTAAGTGGTTATTCTATTCTGTGTAATGAAGAACTTTTTATTCTTAACTCTTGGGTTCA